ATATATCTAGATGGATAAGTATGTATCCCGGTCTAGACTATTAACGAATATGGATCCCGATCTCCATATCGATTCATTTGGATGAGTATCCATTCGATACATTAACCACGTGTCAGGAACCAGATTTGAACTGGTGACACGAGGATTTTCAGTCCTCTGCTCTACCAGCTGAGCTATCCCGACCATTCCGGATGCATCATCCTATTAGAGGACTTGGGTCTATGTCAATTAAAGGGACTCAAAAAATCTTACAAAACCTTACCTAGGCCTTGGAATTTCTTGGATCTTCAAAAAGAAGACTTTGTCAGCGTAAGCGTAATGGTATGGACTCTGAATGATTTAATAATGGAAATTCCTTGCCTATATATGTTCATTTGTAAGTATATCGTATATATAATATGACTTGTGATAAGAAAGAAAGGTTTCTGTCCGGATCCTTTTGTGAAAGAGTAGAGTGAATAAGAAGCATAACTCATTTGGAACCGATCACGAAATAAAAATAAAGAGGCTAAATAGTTAGGTAGTAAAACGGACTCTTTTCTTTTTATTGGGGATAGAGGGACTTGAACCCTCACGATTTCTAAAGTCGACGGATTTTCCTCTTACTATAAATTTCATTGTTGTCGGTATTGACATGTAGAATGGACTCTATCTTTATTCTCGTCCGATTAATCAGTTCTTCAAAAGATCTATCCGGGGAGTGAATTATTTGATCACTGAATATTCGATTCTTCCTTCAACTTGGAATCGATTCACAAGAATTCTTACACTTTTCATATAAAAAAATATGGAATTGGATCGTAATTAATCGTTTGATATTTCAGTATGTACGTATATAGGATAGGGTCATCCTTTCTGAAATTTCGATAGAAGGATTCCTATACCAATGTTAATCAACTCCATTCGTTTCGTTAGAACAGCTTCCTTTGAGTCTCTGCACCTATCCTTTTTTTGGTTCTCGCTTTCTGAACCCTTGTTTTCAGAAAACAGGATTTGGCTCAGGATTGCCCATTTTTAATTCCAGGGTTTCTCTGAATTTGGAAGTTATCACTTAGTAGGTTTCCATACCAAGGCTCAATCCAATCAAGTCCGTAGCGTCTACCAATTTCGCCATACCCCCTTATGAGACCAAGATCTCATTGTGATCCCATCTCCCTCTTTCATTTATTTATGTATTTATGTCGGAACCGTTGAAATCATTAGATACTGATTCCTAATATCGAAAAAGCGCCTACTCCTATTTCATTTCTCGCCCATATTCTTTCATCTCTATCGGAGGACCCGTATTTTGTCCCATCAGAAATGATTCTATCATTTCTGTATCTGCAATTCAATATGGATAGAGATATCCCACATATACATATGCCCCCCCCTCTCGGTTTTCCCGCGCGATTTTGAATACTGGAACGGTCGATATTGATTTTTTTCGTTCTACCTCCGCCCTTTCTGAATGAAAGCAAAGAAATGTCTCATTATGATCTGGATTGCATCCTTATCTTATCCTTTCCTTAGTATCGATCTGCTCTAATATGATTAATCTAATCTGCTATAACTAATGAATGCTATAAATTAAGTATAATATATAAATAATAATTTAAAGATTCTTTCTATATATATATATAGGTATAGTTAGTTAGTTCTATTGCACTTCATTTCTGTTATGTGAGCCCGCTTAGCTCAGAGGTTAGAGCATCGCATTTGTAATGCGATGGTCATCGGTTCGATTCCGATAGCCGGCTTTTCTATATTTGTTCGATTTTTTTCCATGATTGTCTCCTTGAGATCAACAAATATAGAAAAGACTCCTCCTCTTTTTCTTTTCAAAATGTCGGGTTTCCGATCTATTATGTCGTAGAAACTTCCAACTATGAATAAAAAACGGATTTGATTGGAGCAGTGAAATCTCTACACTACGCAACAAATCAATAAAGGGGTCCTCAACTTCCTATATATATATACAAAATAATTCGGATATTGATACAATTCATCTCATTCTTCTTTGTAGTACTACAGTAGATTTAGTTTCGTTTAGTTCAGTCTTAAGTTAAGTTTATTCTGTAAAATGAAATTTCAATAGGGAGTTTTTATGTCTCGTTACCGAGGGCCTCGTTTCAAAAAAATACGCTGTCTGGGGGCTTTACCGGGACTCACTAGTAAAAGACCTAGATCCGGAAGTGATCTTAGAAACCAATCACGTTCCGGGAAAAGATCTCAATATCGTATTCGTCTAGAAGAAAAACAAAAATTGCGTTTTCATTATGGTCTGACAGAGCGACAATTGCTTAGATATATTCGTATTGCCGGAAAAGCCAAAGGGTCAACAGGTCAGGTTCTACTACAACTACTTGAGATGCGTTTGGATAACATCCTTTTTCGATTAGGTATGGCTTCGACCATGCCTGGAGCTAGGCAATTAGTTAACCATAGACATATTTTAGTTAATGGTCGTATAGTAGATATCCCAAGTTATCGCTGCAAACCTCGAGATATTATTACTACG